CATGAATAGAGCATCTATAGGGTAACTTCCGTCTTGAAAGTGATTTGCCGCTTTTATACGATATCCGCGATTTCTCTCGAGTTGTAATCCAATACACAAATCAATTGGTTCTGTCAAGCTAGCTATATGCTGTGTGTTGTCAACTATTTCGACATAAGGTGGCAAGATGATATCTTGAGCAGTTACACATCTAGGGCCCCTAACACAAATAGACGCCTCACAAGTTCCATATAGATTACTTTTCAATACAATTTCTTTCAAATTAATTAAAATTTCGTGTACTGATTCTTGAATACCTACTATGGTAGAGTATTCATGTGGTATTTTCTCAGATTTTGCACGTGTGATACATGTTCCTTCTATTTCTCCAAGCAAAGCTCTTCGCATCGCAAAGCCTATTGTGTCAGCTTGACCTTTCATCAGTGGAGAGAGAATAAAGCGCCCATAATAAAGACATTTACTGTCTGTTCTTGATTCAACACACTTCCACTGCAGTGTACGAGTGGATACTCTTATTTTCTCTCGAATCATAGTAATATTCTAAAATATTGATCATATTTTTTAATCATTTATTTCTCTTGAAATTTCTTCAACTTTTATTTCTACAAACGTCTTTTTTTAGGAGGCCTACAGCCATTATGTGGCATAGGGGTTACGTCTCGCACGAAACTTACTCGTATACGGCTTCTAAGAATAGCCCGTAATGCTCCATCCCTTCCGCGACCGGAACCTTTTATCCTGACTTCTGCTTCTCGCAGACCTTGCTTTTTCACTGTATTAATAGCATTTCCTGCCGCGGTTTGAGCGGCAAAGGGTGTCCCTCTTTTTGCACCCTTAAATCCACAAGTACCGGCAGAATCCCAAAAAACCACCTGACCTCCTACATCCGTAACAGTCACAATAGTATTGTGGAAACCTGCTTGAACATGAATAACGCCCTTTAGTATTTGACGTGCACTCTTACGCGAACGCAAACTACTACGCCGATTACGCCGCCAAAAAAGTTGTTGTCTAGGCATTGCCACATTTTATCATCTCATAAATATGAGTCAGAGATATATGGATATATCCATTTCATGTCAAAAAAATCCTTCATTTTTTTTTTTTTTTTTTTACATCAATCAAATCTTTTACAAAATTCCTTTTATTTTAGTAGAATAATTATCCTTGTCGTTCTTTATGTTTTAGGTTAGAACAACTTACTATAATTCGTCCTCGTCTGCAGATCAGACGACATTTTTCACAAATTTTACGAACAGAGGCCCTTTTTTTCGTATTTGTCCTTTCCTTATTTGAATTCCGAATCTATTTCTTGGAAGAAAATTAGTTTCTTTCAATTTTGAACCTCGAATTGTATTCTCATGGGAAGGAATTTTGAAGTTGAAAAACCACTTAGTCCTTTGAATCAATCATCTGAATCATAATATGAATTATCGCGGGGGAATCTATAAATTATACGACCTTTGGTTGCATCATAAGGGCTTACTTCAATCTTAACCCTATCTCCCAGCAGGATCCGCATAGAACTACGTCGTATCTTTCCTGAAATATAACCTAGAATTACCCTTTCCTTTTCATTATCTAAACGAACGTGGAACATAGCATTAGGGAATGATTGAATAACCAAACCCTCATAGATTATTTTTTTTTCTTTCATTCAAGGCAAAACCTCCTTTTTGTATTAAGTATTAAAGAAAAGAAAATAGAAAATATTCTCTTTCTCTCACAAATTAGAAATTTTTTATCTAATTCGGAGATTACCATATATAACATAAAATTTCTCCACCAATTCTTTCTAGTCGAGCTTCCCGATCCGTCATTATACCTCGAGAGGTGGAAAGAATTACAATTCCCATTCCACCTAAAATTCTAGGAATTCGTTGATAGTTAGAATAGATTCGTAGACTAGGCCGACTTACTCTTTTTAAATTTAAACTATTTCGATAAGGTCCTTTCCTATTTCTTCTATGTCGCAGAGTTAAAACCAAAAAAGATTTGTTTATTTCTTGATGTTTTCTCACGTTTTCAATAAAGCCTTCTCGTAAAAGTATTTTAACAATGCTTTCGGTGATGTTAGTAAATGCTATTCGAACTCTTCCTTTTCTATTCATGTCAGCATTTCGTATAGAGGTTATTATATCAGCAATAGTGTCTCTACCCATGATAAAATAAAATCAGTGGTGTCTCCGAATTTTAATATAATCAACATGCTTTTTTTATTAGTTTATTTTTTTTTTTTTTTATGAATTTTCAATCAAAAAAAAATCAAAACGAAAGGTATATACGTGATACACAATTTACTATTTCATTCTAATATCCTACTTATCGTCTTATAATACCTCAGGAGCTAATGAAAGTATTTTAGTAAAGTTTTGTTTCAATTCCCGGGCAATCGCACCAAAAACTCTAGTTCCTTTTGGATTTCCTTTTTCATCAATGATAACTGCAGCATTGTCATCATATCGTATTATCTGACCGTTGTCGCGTTTGAATTCTTTACAGGTACGTACAATTACAGCTCTGATCACTTCTGATTTTTCTAAGTGCTTACTTGGTTTTGCTTTTTTGACCACAGCAACAATAACGTCACCAATACGAGCATATCGACGATTGCTAACTCCTATGATTCGAATACACATCAATTTTCGAGCTCCGCTGTTGTCTGCTACATTCAAATAGGTCTGAGGTTGAATCATATCTTCTTTTTATCTGTTCTTTCAATAAATGGAAACAACCAAAGGGCGAAAAAGAAAAAGAAATATTGTTTGTCCAAAAAAAAAGTAAAAAGAATCTCCGGTTGTTTTTATCCCCAAGATTTATTTCCTTTGGTTCTACATTCCTATCTTGAATTAATGAATTGAGTTCGTATAGGCATTTTAGATGCCGCTATCGAGATAGCCCTTCGGGCTATATTTTCTGCTACTCCGCTTATTTCATAAAGTATTTGACCTGGTTTGACAACAGCTACCCAACAATGGGAGGATCCTTTCCCCGAACCCATACGGGTTTCCGCAGATTTTATTGTAAGTGGTTTGTCTGGAAATATACGTATCCATATTTTTCCACCGCGACGTGCATTTCTCGTTATTGCTCGCCGCCCCGCTTCTATTTGTCTAGGCGTGATCCAAGCAGGTTCAAGTGCCTGAAGAGCATATCTTCCGAAACAAATACGATTCCCCCGATAAGATAATCCTTTCATTCTTCCTTTATGTTGTTTACAGAATCTGGTTCTTTTAGGGTTATAGTTGATGGTTTTTTCTTAATTCCATCTCTATTACAGAACCGGACATGAGAGTTTCTTCTCATCCGGCTCCTCGCGAATGAAAAAATTTCAAATTTAATTGAATATGAATATTTATAAATTGAATTCTAATTAGAATATAATTCTAAATTTATTTATAGATTAATATATCATAAATTAAAAATTGAATAGAATAATAATATTGAATTAAGACATACATGTAATAATACACTAAATCAAAGAATTCCTTGATATTCATCAGATTTTTTGATATTCATCTAAATTATTAGATATTTTTTTATTTGGATTTATAAGTTTATTTTCAATTAAATTTTTATATAGTTTGTATTTTTTATTTTTTTGTATAGATATTTTTTATTAGATTGCATTGCTAAAATAAAATAAGAGCAATCCAATAAAAAAGGAATTTTCGCGGGCGAATATTTACTCTTTCTATATCTATTTCAGTTTTATAGGATTAGTTTATCACTTTTCAGAATAGATAAATTGGTCTTTGGTTCGTTCCGCCATCCTTTCCAATGAATCATTAGGATTTATTTTCAATTGAATCTTCTGTATTCATTGAATCTTCTGTATTCACGGATTCCATCGTTCCCATCGCTTCTTGATTAATGCTTAGGTCTTAATTCTACAATGGAGCTCTTAATGAACTTTGTTCTTGAGCCAACCTTCTTAGTCTTTATTGGTTCGAGGCTCTTACTTCTTTCTTTTTTCTATGAATAGATTCATATCTGATAATTATGTGTGAATCTGTATTCATGCTTTATTACATTGTCTTTTATGATATGATTCAAAGACCTTACATAGTGGAATCAGATATCATTTATATTCTTTTTTTTTTTCTTTCTTTCGCCTTTCCATTTACCCGCATCCCCTCCCTTCTTTTAATGTATATTTTTCTTTTTTTTTTAACAACTCATTCGATTTCTTGTTTATGCAAAAAAAAAAATTCAGTTGCTGCAAAGATAGGACCAAAATATCATATCTTGACTGCTTCTTTGGATCCAGATAATGTGATGCGATGAGTTGGTTATTAGTTATATAGTCATTAGTTCATACTTCATACTATGGGCTCTTTCTTATCCCCCCTTTTTTCGTCTTAATTCTAACAAAAACCAACGAGTCACACACTAAGCATAGCAATTCTATCAAAAGAAAAAAAAAAGGTCAATCTAATTTTTATTCAACCTTATAGAATTAAAAATTAGAATTTTTTTGATGGAAATTTGATGGAAAAAAAGGTTGTCATTCTTTGTTCTATCGTTAAATCAAAACAGAAAGACAAGTCAAGTAAAGGCTTATTATTTCTCGTCTATAAATATCCAAATTTTGATACACAATATCCCATAGATAGTTCGAACCGTATAGGCGCAATAATCAATTTTCGCACGAATGGTTTGTAGGGGAACCCTACCCTCTCTTATCCATGCAACACGTGCTATGTCTTTTCCACCGAGACGGCCTGCGATTTGTATTTTAATTCCTTTTGTCTCAGCTTGTTCGGCTAATTCAATAGCCTTTTTCATTGCTTTTCGAAAGGATACCCTATTTTTTAACTGTACGTTTATAAATTCTGCAAGAAGATTTGGATGTCTATAAGGTTTTTCAATTCTTATAATAGCAATGTTGAGTTTTCGGTTCACACAATTCAATTCTTTTTTTATATTTCTTTTTAGGTCTTTGATCCCTTGTGATCTCTTTTCTATTAATAACTTGGGAAATCCCATATAGATGATAA